GACAAGAAAATTTCAGGGTAGCAAATATTCTCTAGAATTTCTCGTAGATTCGAACCCATAGCTGCTGATAGAACTAGAATAGATACTTTCTGTTTCCTACTCACACGAGCCCATATCCTTGCTTTTCTATCAATCTCTAATTCGAATCTTCCCCCCCAATCAGATATTATGGTGCCTGTATAGACCGAAATTCCGTTATGGCCCAATTCTGACCGATAATAGATACCGGGACTTTGCAATATTTGATTGATGACAATTCTGTATATTCCGTTTACTATAGAAGTTCCCAAAGAATTCATTAGAGGAATGTTTCCAATAAAAATAGTTTGTTCCTGCATGTCCCCTCGGCTTTTCCAAATTAATCCTGCGGATACATATAATTCAGAAGAATACGTGAATGATTCATATACAGCATCTCTTTCTTTTAGCAAGGGTTCTACCAATTGATATGTTTCCACAAATAATTGAAATTCAATTTCTTGATCTGTATCTTCAATTTTTGGAAACTTATAAAGCTCTTCTGTTAAGCCCTGATCAATGAACCTACAAAATCCTTCAAATTGTATCTGATTCAACCCAGGTATTGTAGACATTCCTGCATTTCCATCTCCGAGCATTTTGAATTTCCCATTTATCAAAAAATCCCATTCGTTTCTCATTCTGCATCGATTCATATGATTCGATGCAGAATGCTGGAATTTAGATTCTGTTTACTGAATCGCATGAAATTTTACCCAACTCCATATAGATGGAATGTATGAAATACGTATGAACGGGGGAAAAAGGATGATTTTATACTTAATAAAATTGGAATTTCTAAGAGACAGATCCAAATGGAAAGGAAGCGATAAATTCCACTTAGACTTACGGAGTTTTGTATAGAATCAAAAAAATAATTCAATTTATACCATTATTATGATATTCCAATCCGTTAGGATACCAGAAAAATAAACGTCGTGATTTGATCTATTCGCTAAGATAAAGACATAAGAATCAGACACAATATACCAGCGTAAAGCTCATTTTTTTAGCACTTACCTTTTTCGTGGATTCCACTGTTCAAAAAATGATTTGCGAAGAACCCCCTTTTTATTTTTTTAGTCGAATTTTTAGAATAGGATTGAAGTGCGTAAGACGGCTTGTATTTAGTAAACCCGTGCCGATATAGCTATCTATATATACATCGCCCCCCTTTATTGCATAGTTCGCTTCGGGACAGCGCATGTCGTGCTCTATCAAAATTTCGATTTTCTCTTCAATCTAAATTGCAGTACGACAATTTTCGGCAAATTCCCTATAGAGAGGCATCAGACACAGATAAGATAACCAATAAGCTAGCCGCGAAACGATTTATGTTTGGGGTTTACATATACTCATAATTGCTGTTATAATTGAAATGGAGAAGGCTTTTTTTATAGAAAAAACCAATATTGATTAGGTAGGTATCAATTTTGATTTTCTTCTATCATTAGGAAACACAATTTACAATTAAAATTTAAATCCAAGAGTTGGTCACGAATTTACAGTCACTAGTTAATGGTTCCAATTTGTCCTTAATTTTGGCTTTTGTGACTGAAAATGCACATTTCTTTTTTCATTTTTCAATAGAAAAAAAGAAAGAGAAAAGAGAGGGATTAAGATGTTGTGTGAGATACTATAAAATCAATTGAAGAACCGGAGCCGATCCAAAAAAAGGACATATTTTTTTTAGGCAAGGAATTAAGAAAAACGAGATTTTATATGGACGTACACAAAAAAAAGAAAAGACATTGAGTACCCCCCCCCAAACAAAACAAGCAAAGGGGGAATTTTTTCATCTATTTTGTATCGTTTTGGCGGCATGGCCGAGCGGTAAGGCGGGGGACTGCAAATCCTTTTTCCCCAGTTCAAATCTGGGTGTCGCCTGATCAACAAACGATAAGACTCGCAATCCCTTATTCTGCTTGGCTGGTCTAACTCGCCGAATCTTTTCCAGCAAAGTACGCGACTCTTGACATTTTCGTGATTCGAAATAGCTGGGGTTTCTGTTCTTTTTTTTTTTCTGTTCCTTAAACTTAAAGTGCTGTTAATCCTTGCATTTAGGATTCACGGAAAGATTATAGTAGTAGAAGCGCTTTCATATCAAATCAAGAGTTACCGATTTATTTCCACTGCTAATTGCTAATGCAGGGTCTACTGACCGGGTCTTGAATTAGATTGAAAAGCCCGAGGGAGAATCGAATTAATCGTTATGGAAGGGGCGGGAGATACTTTGTATGCAGTATACAGACTCATAAGAGTCTCTGAATGCACGGGCATTCAATCAATATTCGATTGGACGGATAATTGGCTTTTACTTAATGATAATAAAGGGCAACAAAAAAAACGAGGAGTTCTTATTATTACTACAGATTAGGTAACACTCCCTTTGATACTTCCAAAGAAAAGTGCGACTGTGTATTTTGTTTCATTTTTCCGGATTCTACTAGAAATCATATACGAACTTGTTCTAAGTGGATTTATTGGAGCGTTTCATATTTAGTGGAGTCTTTCATCAAGGGCGTTGGGCCAGAATCCCTTTTTGACTCTGCGCCAGTGATTCCACTATTATTAGGAAACAATAATAGAATAAATTCTTCATATTCATAGAGATAGGGGACATAATTCACATGGATATAGTAAGTCTCGCTTGGGCTGCTTTAATGGTAGTCTTTACATTTTCCCTTTCGCTCGTAGTATGGGGAAGAAGTGGACTCTAGAGATACTACTAATTGAGTTGGGGAATCAAACTGTATCACTTTTTTTATAGATCGTTCTGCAAAGCCTTTTTAATTATATTAATTATTTAATAATTAATATAATAATTAAATTCAGTAATTAAATTCCATTTAGAATTTCGAAATTGAATTAATCAAAATACCTTCATTTCGGAATTCTATTGGCTTGGATTCTGGCGAGGTAATTGTATTCGATTCTATTATGAATAGAATACAATTCATAATATATATGAATAATGCTCTTTCAGAATCCAAATCAAACCGATATTTCCAAAATTCCCCTATTTCTATTTTGAAAGGAAGGGGGATACAGATCATAGGAATTTTATTCCAACCGAAGTCTTCCTAGATTTTCTATTTGGTTTTTCTGAACCGGCCCTTGCCAGAGTTCTCTATGGACAATGGGGAAGAACGCGGAAAACCGGACCCCCCTTTTTTTTTATTGGACTGTTCAAAGAGAAAAGAAAGGGTTCACGATTTAATTTGAATAGTTAATAATAATAAGATTGTGCTTTGGTCAAGTCACATATTTCGCACTTACCACCGATTTTATTATTTTTTATTATTTGAGTATTTTAGAAATTTGCTTTCTGCTATGCTTTATTGACCCGTTTCATATCATGGCTCCAGGGTTGACAATCGCCGGGGTACCCCTTTTTGAAATCGGAAGAAGTTATAGAATAGAACTCCTTGGATCATCTGTCAACCGCTCAATCAACGACTTCTTCGGAATGCTAAAAAAAACGATTACTTTATTTCTTTCCTATTTCATTTTCTTTTATTAACTTGATTTTCTTTTAGTAATATATGCCCAAATTTGTTTTTCTTTCATCGATTTGATTCTTTTTTTATTTTTAATGGATACCGAGATTCATATTGAAAATAATCTGAAATAAATAAATTTGAAAATCGTAAGAGCAGCCTTTCGATTATTTCAGATTGATTGGAATGAACAAAAAGAAAATACAAATAGACGAAGCAAAGAAATAGAATTGAGATACTATGTATCTATTAACATGTATAAGGATCCATATCCATATTGTAGATTGATCTCTATTCAGTTTCTATCTTTATACATAAAAAAAAAATAAAAATAGATAGTATGGTAGAAAGATTCATATATGAATCTTTCTACCATACTATCGAATCTCATAGGCTACTGCTGATTCTAGTCCGTTGGTTTCATTTAAGACTAAGACATGAAATTGAAATTTGTTTCTTAAATCCTTGATAAGAACTAAGAAGTCAAGTTTCGTTCAAATTAATCACTTTGACTGACCGTTTTTACGTATATTATAAGCAAAAACGCAGTAGGAACTAGAACGAACAGTGTAGTAGCAATAAATGCGAGAATATTTACTTCCATAGTCTCATCGTTTGGTTTTTTTTTTACTTCGCAATAACTCGGGATTTAATCCCATAGAGATGATAACCCTTTCGCTTGTAAATTCAATGGGATGAATTACATTTCGATGATAGCGAATGGGATCAATATCATGAATAACAATATTTGACTGTCAAGTCGATTCATCGTCGAGAATTCAATAGTATAACATAGGCAGCTCTTTTATCCACACACCAAATACAAACTTTGATTCCTGATTCAATCAAAAGAATTCCTTTACTTTAATACTAATACTTTTTTAATACTAATACTTTTTTTATTTACCAGTCTTTTCCAGTCTGTCTTTTCTATAATCGACCGCCTTACTTGTACAACCCCCTAACCGCTTTACACTTTCCTTGTTTACAAAGGGTTTAGAAAAAAACCAAACAAACAATCGAAACGAAATAGAAAAAGAAAAAGGGAAGGGGTTAAGTTCTAAACCCCTTTTCATTTTCTTTTTTTCAAGAAAATTATATCATTAAAAAAAAAAAAACGAAAAAGAAGTGTGATAAAGACGAGTCCCAGTATAAAAGAATCGAATATTTCATAAAATTGACTATTTTATTTAGATTTATTTAGAGTTTCTTCTTCTTTGGCAATACGCTTAAAAAAGATTATTCATTCCCTCTTCGGGAGGGGTTGGCGCCTTGCTTGATCTTTATTTTATTAAGAATATCATCCCCCCTCCCTTGGATTAGTACTAGAACGTATCCCTCAAAAGTTCGGCGTGAAATTTGAATGAGATAAATTCTTTCAAATTCAAACTAGTAATTTAAGTTAGCCAAACTAGAAACCAGAAAAGAAGATACTTTGAATCTTAATCTTAAAAGTATTCTATCAAAGTAACGATCTTAAATTCAGTTGTGTATACGCTCCCGGGAACGATATGGTACTCGATTCCATTCCATACACAGATGGGGGACAGTCAAAAAAACCAGACCCCCTACGGTAGCTCTTGGAATCCTGAATATGATGCTACCAATAATTGTAGCAATTCGCACATGTCTCTTTCTCATCAATCGGTACTAGTTGATGAGAAATCGAAATGAAAAAGAAAAAAGAGCAAAGGAGAGCAGTAGGCATGAAATTCTACCATTTTATTTTGCCCCAGTTTAACAGAAACGGCGAGATATATTGATGTTTTTTTTTATTGGATTTGGATCCGTCGGGACTGACGGGGCTCGAACCCGCAGCTTCCGCCTTGACAGGGCGGTGCTCTGACCAATTGAACTACAATCCCGGGGCGGTAAAATGTACCGAATACCTATTTTTATGATTTCATTCAAACAATTTCATTTATATTTAGATAAATATCGACGTGTTGGAACCGAGACGTGAGTGAGATATTGATATACACACGGATATACACTTTAGTGAGAGCGGCACGGATTCCTTTCGTTATTGCCAAATCAATTGATAATTCGTTTTTCAATGTCCCAAAAAAAAAAGAGTCTTTTTTTGCGTTACTTTATTCTTTTCATTAGACTTTATGCTTTCGATTTCATGATCCTGATATGAATCTAGATCATTATTAGCAAGATCAGAATTTATGGGAACAAATAAATGGAGCAAACAAAATAAATAAATAGCGGTAGGGATCTATCGGAGAATTGGACTCTTTTGATTCTTGAGTCTTTCGTATCTGGCATTTCTGGAAAACAAAGGGGGTTATATCATTTCCTGGTGGATCAGCGAATTATTGGGCCGAGCTGGATTTGAACCAGCGTAGACATATTGCCAACGAATTTACAGTCCGTCCCCATTAACCGCTCGGGCATCGACCCAGGAAGAATAAAGTCTAGGCTTATTTATAATCCACGATCAACTTCCTTTCGTAGTACCCTACCCCCAGGGGAAGTCGAATCCCCGCTGCCTCCTTGAAAGAGAGATGTCCTGAACCGCTAGACGATGGGGGCATATTTGCCCGACTGCCATCATACTTAGTATGAACAGTTTTTTGAAATTGTCAATATAATGGAATGGGATGACTAACTCTAAAGTAAAGGATCTTTCCACCTTTTCTGATCCCATACCAATAGCTTTTTTTGATTCGTCCATCAATCGCTCATTCTAATCGCCATTCTAGTCTAAAATCGAAATCTATTATAGAAATTGCTATAAATAATAATAAAAATAAAAATAGGCCGAAAGACGAAAGTAGAGGACTCTTTTGGGAAGTGATTGGTCCGACATAAAAGAAGATTTTTTCTTCATTTCTTCCACTTAACTTTCATTCATTTATCCACTCCTTGGTAAGATGAGATCGGACTATTCCTATATCGCCCTAAGCTGGGAAATTCACAAATGAGAAATCCGAAAATCTGGGAACGGGGATTAAGATTAACAAGTTATCAATTTTTTTTTTTTTTTTTTTTTTTCTCTAAAATTTGGGTTCGGGGAACAAACAGAATCTCTTTATCACATGTGAAATCCGGTGGATCTATGTCGAATTGGTAGGTCCATGTATCCATGTATCAATCAAATAAGTTTCGTTCCGTTCTGATGGGGTCAGATCAATTTAAGTCAATTCCATTAGGGTCGGTCTTGAAATTAGGGTCGGTCTTGAAACACTTCATTTCATTGATATTTATCAAATCCAATATCAATAAACCCGGGTTAACCGATACTTATACTTATTACTTATTAAGTAAATTAAGTAAATCAAAATTATCGTTCCCCTAGGTGACACTCGCCGCTATGAGTCTACTGCATATACTTATAATTATAATATATATATAGATAGATATAGATCTATCTTATCCGCCTAGTGACTCCTTCAATAATTGAATCCAATTGCCCTTTTAACTCAGTGGTAGAGTAACGCCATGGTAAGGCGTAAGTCATCGGTTCAAATCCGATAAGGGGCTTTTTGGCCTTTTTCATAAATATAAATAAAGTAAAGTGGTAATATTCATATTGAAACGGGAATAAAAATTGTGTTGATTTGTAATAAAAAAAGTAACCAACTGGATAATAATGTAATTATAAACTTTCGAATTTAATGATAATACGTTATCCTTATAATGAGTTAGAATATAGTAATTAATGAGTTAGAATATAGTAATTAGAATAGTAATTCTCCTTCTAAAAGAAAGTTGCTAAAAGAAAGTTGAACGCTTGTTTATTATAATGAGTAATGTGAAGTCGTCTCTTCGATCACCAAATATTTTTCTTTTCCATTATTCCAATCTAATCTATTGTAAAGATTCGAAATCAACAAAATAAAAAGTAAGTGGACCTAACCCATTGAATCATGACTATATCCACTATTCTGATATTCAAATTGCAAATTCGATAGCTATGAAATTCGAACAGTAGATTTTTTTTATTTGATATTTCTTTGGACTCCGCAAGAAT